AAAAATAATAAGTTTTATTCTTTCTTTTTTTTTAATTTTATTATTTATTTATATGTATTTATTTTATTTTTTTTTTTCAGTAATTAGTTTTATTTTTATTATTATTAATTTTTAGTTATTTTTTTAATAATTGAATAATTTTGTGCCAGCATTCGCGGTTATACTTTTAATTTAAGTTAATTTTTTAGGTTTATATATTTTTTTTTTTTTATTTTTATATTATTATGATGAGATTTATTTTTATTATTATTAATTTTTAGTTATTTTTTTAATAATTGAATAATTTTGTGCCAGCATTCGCGGTTATACTTTTAATTTAATTTATTTTTTTATGTTTATATATTTTTTTTTTGATAATTATTTTTTTTATTTAGGTTAAATTTATATTTTTATATTAATTTTCTTTTTTTTTTATATTAAGTTATTTGTTTAGACTAGGATTAGATACCCTATTATATTTAATTTTTTATCTTATTATTAAAAGTTATTTTCTTTAAAATTTTAAGAATTTGGCGGTTATTATATACTTTTTAGAGGAATATGTTCTTTAATTGATAATCCACGATATTTTCTACTAAATTTTTATTTGTATATCTCTATTAATTTGAATTTTTATTAATAATTACTTTCTTTTTTTTTATTATTTTATTTTAGGTCAAGGTGCAGTTATATTTTAGTAAGTATGTATTATTTTAATATTAAATAATTTTTTTTTTTGAATTATTTCTTTTTGTTATTAGGATTTAAAAGTAAATTTAATTAATTAGTTATTTTGAATTTAGTTCTTAATAATGTACATATCGCCCGTCGCTCCTATTAAAGGATAAGTCGTAACAAAGTAGAGTTATCGGAAGTTGATTCTAGTTTAATATTCATTCGGATTGTAGCTTATTTAAAGTTTATTATTTACATTAATATGAAAATATTTTATTCTTTCTGATTTTCTTTATTTATTAATTTTTATTTTTTTATTTTTTTAGTAATTTTATTGAATTTTTTTTTTGTTATTTACTGATGAGGTTTTTTATTTTTATTTTAATATAATTTTTAGTACCTTTTGTATCAGGGTTAATTTAATTTTTTTTTTATAATTTTTTCCCGAATTTTAATTATTTAATTTATTATTATTTTTGATGTTGTATAATCTTGCTTAATTTTAATTTTATAATGAGAAGTTATATTGTTTTTTATGATATCTGGTTAACTTGGATTTAAATTTAATTTATGATCTTTTTTTGTTTTAATTTTTATTTTAAGTTCTTATTATATTTAGGATAATCTAAATATTTTTTTAAAATTTAATTTTTTTTATTTTTATTATTTTTAGAATCATTATTTTAGTTCTTAATTGATTTAATTATTTTTTTATTATTTATTTTTATTTAATATTTTACATGTTTATTAAATTTAACTTTTTTTTTTTTTTAATTATGATTAAATTAGTATAATTTTTATTTTTTTTTCTATGAATTCGACATAAATTTATTATCAACTGTTTATCAAAAACATTTCTTTTAGTTTATTTTAAAGGTAATTTCTGCCCTATGATTAATTTTAAATGGCTGCGGTATTTTGACCGTACTAAGGTAGCATAATCAATTGTTCCTTAATTAGGATCTTGTATGAATGATTATATGAGTAATTGGTTTTATTTATTAAATTTTTATAATTTTATTTTTTAGTAAAAAATCTAAATTTTTTTCTTGGGACGAAAAGACCCTAAAGAACTTTTATTTTTAATTTATTATTTTTTTGTATTAATTAATTTTTAATTATTTTTGTTGGGGTGACAGGTAAATTTATTCTTTATTTATTTTTTATCATTAATTTATGTTTTTTTTGATCCATTTATGATTTTAAGATTAAGTTACCTTAGGGATAACAGCGTAATTTTTATGGTAAGTTCATATTTATATAAAAGTTTGCGACCTCGATGTTGAATTAGGATTAAGTTATTATGCAGTTTTTTTAAATTTAAGTCTGTTCGACTTTTAATATCCTACATGATTTGAGTTCAAACCGGTGTAAGCCAGGTTGGTTTCTATCTTAGAATTATTAATTTTTTTTAGTACGAAAGGACCAATAAATTCAATTTTTATTGTTATTGATTTGACAGATTATTGTATTAAATTTAGATTTTAATAAAGTGTATTTTTTCACATTCAATAATTTATTTATTAACTTTTTTTTTTTTGTTAATTCTTGTTTTGTTATGTGTTGGTTTTTTTACTCTTCTTGAGCGTAAGTTTTTAAGATATTCTCAGGTTCGTAAAGGACCTAATAAGGTTGGTTTTTTTGGTTTACTTCAACCTTTTAGAGATGGTTTAAAGCTTTTTTTAAAGGAGTATTTATTTCCTTTTAATTCAAATTTTATTATTTATTATTTTTGTCCTATTTTTGGATTATTTCAAAGTTTTTTTTTATGAATTATTTTTCCTTTTATTAATAATCTTGTTTCTTTAAGTTTTGGTTTATTATTTTTTTTGTGTGTTTTAAGATTAGGTATTTATTTTATTGTTGTTTGTGGTTGATGTTCAAATAGATCTTATTCTGTTTTGGGTTGTATTCGAGGTTTATCTCAGAGAATTTCTTATGAAGTTTCTTTTTCTTTAATTTTATTTAATTATTTTGTTTTAATTGATTGTTATGATTTTTTTTTTTTTTGTTTACTTCAGTCTAGTTTTTGATTTTTTTTTATATTCTTTCCTTTATTTTTATGTTGATTTTCTTGTATTTTAGCTGAGACTAATCGTTCTCCTTATGATTTTTCTGAAGGAGAAAGTGAGTTAATTTCTGGTTTTAATGTTGAGTATAGTTCTTATGGTTTTTCATTGTTATTTATTTCTGAATATTGTTCTATTATTTTTATATCAATAATTACTTGTTTAGTTTTTTTTGGGGGTAATTTTTATAGTTTTTTTTTTTTTTTAAAATTGGTTTTTATATGTTTTTTATTTGTTTGGGTTCGTTCTTCTTTTCCTCGTTTTCGTTATGATAAGTTGATATATCTTGCTTGGAAGTGTTATTTGCCTTTTGTTTTAAATTATTCTTTTTTTTTTTTTTTTATTAGGTTTTTTGTTTTGTATCATTTTTTTTTATTAAGTTATTAAATTTTTCTTTCTTATATTTTCAAAATATATGCTTTTTTATAAGCTAAATAACTAATTAGTTTGTTATTTTATCTGTTATTTTTTTAATTATTGGATCTATAATAAAGAATAAAAAGTATGTTACTGTTAGTAGTATTCCTATTGAAATGTAGGGTTTTTCTACTGGTTGTGCTCCAATTCATGTGAGTATAATTACATTATTAATAAATATTCAGAATGTTATTTGTCTAATTTTGTAAAATTGTATTCCAATAAATTTTCTTTTTTTTATTAATGGTATTGTAAATAGAATAAGGATTGATGATATTAGTGCAATTACTCCTCCTAGTTTATTTGGAATTGATCGTAGGATTGCGTATGCAAATAGAAAATATCATTCTGGTTGAATGTGAATTGGTGTTACTATTGAATTTGCTGGGGTAAAATTATCTGGGTCTGATAATATATATGGTTCTGTAAAGTTTAATATTATAAATGCTGTTAAAATTATTATTATTCTTATAATGTCTTTAATTGAAAAGTATGGGTGAAATGGAATTTTATCAATGTTTGTATTAATTCCAATTGGATTATTAGATCCTGTATTATGAAGTAATATTAAGTGTAGAATTGTTATGAATATAATAATGAATGGAAGAATGAAGTGTAATGTGTAAAATCGATTAATGGTTGCGTTATCAACTGAAAATCCCCCTCAAATTCATATTACTAGTGTTTCTCCTATGTAAGGAATTGCTGATATTAAATTTGTAATTACTGTTGCTCCTCAAAATGATATTTGACCTCATGGTAAAACATAACCTAAAAATGCTGTTGCTATTGTTGTTAATATTATTATTACTCCTATTGTTCATGTTTTTGAAAGTTTGTATGATCCATAGTAAATTCCTCGTCCTACATGTGTGTATATACATATGAAAAATATTGATGCTCCATTTGAGTGAATATATCGTATTATTCATCCATAATTTACGTCTCGTGTGATGTGATTAATTCTATTAAATGCTAATTCAACATTGGGTGAGTAGTGTATTGAAATAAGAATTCCTGAAATGATTTGAGTTATTAAACATAGTCCTAATATTGATCCAAAATTTCATCATGTTGATAAGTTAATTGGTGCTGGTAAGTCAATAATTGAGTAATTAATAATTTTTATTATTCTGTTTTTTTTTCGTAATGGTTTATTCATAGTTTCTTGATCGAAGAGGTCCTTCGTAGTGTTTTACTATTTTAGTAATTGAAATTATTGTAATTAAAAGATATGTTATTATTAATATTGAAATTGATAGTGACTTTTTATTATATATTTTTGTTGAGCATATTTTTTCTATTGTGTATTTATTTATTATTTTTTCATTTTCATCAATTTGATTTTCTATTATTAATGATTCATTTGGTAGTATTATTAAAATAATTATTAAAGTAATTATTATTATTTTTATCTTAAATTTTTCATTTGATGAGATTCTTGTTATGTATATAAAAATAATTATTAATCCTCCAATTATTATAAGAAATGTAATAAATGGAAATCATGATGTTTTTGTTATTATATTTATTATTTTTGTTGAAAGGAAGATTTGTATTATTAAAGTGATTATAATTGATATTGGGTTTTTTATGAAATTAATTATTGTTGGTATTAGTATTATTATTTTTATAATAATTGTTTTAATGTCAGTGTATAGTTTAATTAAAAATTTAATTTTTGGGGGATTATGATGAAGTTTATTTTTATACTGATATTTTAAGGTTAATTCCAATTTAAATTTACAAAATTTATGTTTTATTTAAACTATTAAAACTTATGATTTTTTTTTATTTTTATATTATTATGATGAGATTTATTTCTTTAATTTTTGTTCGTAAGTATGTTTTAGTTTGTTTATTAAGTCTTGAATTTATTGTTATTTCTTTATTAATTTTTTTTTTTTTGTTAGGTTTAATATTTTTTAGTTCTTTTTATTTTTATGTTATATTAATGACTTTTTTTGTTTGTGATGGTGCTTTAGGTTTATCTTTACTTGTTTATATGATTCGTTGTCATGGTAATAATTTTTTTAGTTCATTAAGTTTATGATAATTATTATTTATTTTTTTTTTATGATCCCTTTATTTTTTAATTTTCAAGTTTATTATTATTATCAGTTTTTTTTTATTGTTGTTTTTTGTTTGTCATTAAAATATAATTTTTATAATTTTTTTTGTTTTTTTGGGTATAATTTGGGTTTAGATAATTATTCTTTTTTTCTTATTATTTTATGTATTCTTATTTGTTGTTTTATGTTGATGTCTGTTAATTATTTAATTGGTTTAAATTTTTTTGTTTTCTTAGTTTATTTTTTGTGTTTTGTTTTAATTTTTATTTTTTGCTTTTTAAATATTCTTATTTTTTATTTTTTTTTTGAGTTTAGTTTAATTCCTTTAATTATTTTGATTTTTGGTTGAGGTTATCAAGTTGAACGTTTATATTCTGGTTTTTATTTATTTTTTTATACTTTATTTGCTTCTCTTCCTTTATTTGTTTTAATTATTTATTTTTATTTAAATTTTTATACTTTATTTTTTGGTTCATTTTATTTTTGTATAAATAATTTTTTTTTTCATTTTTTTATAGTATTTTCTTTTTTAGTTAAGTTTCCTATATTTATGTTTCATTTTTGATTACCTAAGGCTCATGTTCAGGCTCCTGTTTTTGGTTCTATGATTTTAGCTGGTTTAGTATTAAAAGTTGGTGGTTATGGTTTTATTCGATTTTTAAATTTATTTGATTATATATTTTTTTTTTATAATTATGTTTGATTTTCTCTTTCTTTATATGGATGTTTAATTGTTGGTTTAGTTTGTTTTATTCAGGGTGATATTAAATGTTTAATTGCTTATTCTTCAATTAGTCATATAGGTTTATGTTTAATTGGTTTTTTGAGTTTATTTAATTATGGTGTATTTGGTTCTTATTTAATAATAATTTCTCATGGTTTTTGTTCTTCTGGTTTATTTTATGTTTCTAATTTAATTTATTTACGTTCTTTTAGTCGTAGATTTTTTTTAAATAAGGGTATAATTAATTTACTTCCAGGTTTAAGTCTTATGTGATTTTTTTTGTGTTTATTTAATATAAGATGTCCACCTAGAATTAATTTTTTTAGAGAAATTTTTATTTTGTATGGTATAATAAAGTATTGATCTTTTTCTTTATATTTTTTTGTTTTTATTTCTTTTTTTAGATCTTGTTTCAGTTTTTTTCTTTATAGATATGTCCAGCATGGACAGTTTAGAATAATTTATAGATTTTATTTGGTTACTTTAAATGAGTATTTACTTATGTTTTTACATATTTCTTTAGTTATTTTATTTATTTTTATTTTTCCTTATTTTTAATTTAAATAGTTTAATAAAAATAAAGAATTGTGGTTTCTTTGATATCTTTGATTTTAAGTTTTGATTATTAATTTAATTTATTATTTTTGATTTTTTATTTTTGTTTTTCTTTCTTTTGTTTTTTTTTATATTGGATTTTTTTTTTTTGTTTATGATTACAGATATTTCTATGAGTTTAGTTTATATTATTGTAATTCATTAAATTTAAGTTATATTATAATTTTTGATTGAATGTCTTTAATTTTTGTTTCTTTAGTTATATTTATTTCTTCTATAGTTATTCTTTATAGATTTTATTATATTGGGGTTAATAGATATTCTTGTTTTCGTTTTTTTTATATTCTAATTATTTTTATTTTTAGAATAATACTTATAATTTTAAGTCCTAGTATGTTAAGTATTATATTGGGTTGGGATGGTTTAGGCTTAGTTTCTTATTGTCTTGTTATTTATTATAATTCAAATTCTAGTTTAATTTCTGGTATATTAACTTGTTTAACTAATCGTTTAGGTGATTTTGGTTTATTAATTTGTTCATGTTGAGTTGTTTCTTATGGTAGATGACATTTTATTTATTATTTAGATTTTTTTAATAATTATATTTTTTTTTTATTAATTTTTTCTTGTTTTACTAGGAGAGCTCAGATTCCTTTTTCTTCATGATTACCTTCTGCTATATCTGCTCCTACTCCTATTTCTTCTTTGGTTCATTCTTCTACTTTGGTTACTGCTGGTGTTTACTTGATTATTCGTTTTTCTTTATCTATTTGTTTAATTAATTATTTTTTTATTTATATTTCTTTAATTACAATATTTATAAGATCTTTTTGTGCTTTTTTTGAATTTGATTTGAGGAAAATTATTGCTCTTTCTACTCTTAGTCAGCTTGGTTTAATAATGTTTACTTTATTTATGGGTTTACCTTTGTTATCTTTTGTTCATTTATTAAATCATGCTATGTTTAAATCTCTTCTTTTCTTGTGTTCTGGAGTAATTATTTATTTTCTTGATAATAATCAGGATATTCGTTGTTTAGGTATGTTTAGAAAGATAATGCCTTTTACTAGTTGTTGTTTTATAATTTCTTTGTTTTCATTAATAGGTTTACCTTATATATCAGGATTTTATTCTAAGGATTTAATTATTGATAATTTAATAATAATAAATTTTAATTATTTATTAATTTTTTTATTTTTTTTTTCTATTGGATTAACTTCTTTGTATTCAGTTCGTTTATTATATTATTGTTTATTTATGAGGAATATTTATAATTCTTACATAATTTTTATTGATCAATTTAATTATATGAGATTAAGAATTTTTTTTTTAACAATTTTTTCTGTTTTGGTTGGTTGTGTCTTGAATTGAATTTTAATATTAAATATTTCTTATATTATTATTCCTTTATATATAAAGATTTTTACTTTTTCTTTTATTTTATTATTATTTTGATTAAGTTTAGAGTTTTCTTTATTAAATTTTTATTTTTTTACTTTAAATTATTATAATTTTAATTCTAATATATGATTTATTTCAAGATATTTTAATTATGGTTTTAGTTTTTTTTATAAAGTTTGTTATTTAAGTTCATTTAAAATATTATATTGAGGTGAATATTATGGTTATTATATTTTTACTTTTTATTTATATAGGTTAGTTTATTTTATTCAATTTTATATATTAATTAATTTTAATATTTTTATATTTTTTTTTTTAATTTTTTATTTATTTTTATTTTGTTTTAATAGCTTATTTAGAGTTTAATATTGAAGATATTATGGAGAATTAATTTCTTAAAATATTTACTGGAAAATTTTCCTTTTTTTTAATGAAAATAAATTGTTTTATTTTAAACTAAATAAATAAGAAGTAAACGGAATTTAACCGCTTAAAAAATTAGTTAGCAGCTATTTTTCTCTTAACTTCTTTTAATTGGAATTTTATTCAATTTTCTTATTAACATTAAGTTACCTCTAATTTTGGTTTCAATTAAAACATGAGGATTATTTATTCCTTAATTTTAAGTCGAAATTAAATGTACTTTTACTTCTTTGTTAAAGGTTAGTTTTTAAACACCTTTCATTTGCAATTTGAATATTATTATTAAATATAACCCTATTTTGTTCAATTTAATATTCCATTTATTCATTCATGATATAATCCTATAATAATAATAATTATGGTTGTAATGGATGTTACTATTCAAAATTTTATTAATGAGAATTTTATTATTATAATTCTTGGTATAATAATAATGATTTCAATATCAAAAATTAAGAAAATGATTGCAATTAGGAAAAAGTGAATAGAAAATGGTAATCGTTTATTTGATAATGGGTTAAATCCACATTCAAATGGTGATGATTTTTGTATGATTAATTTTTTTTTTTTTGTTGTTATTAAAATTAATATTGAAATTAATATAAGGATTAATATAATAATTAAACAAAATATTATGATGTTTATAATTATTTATTTTTAAGAAAACTTTAAAGTTGGAAGCTTTATGTACTATTTTATACTAAATAAATATGTACCTCATCAGTATACTCTAATGTATAGGAATAGTCATACTAAATCTACAAAGTGTCAATATCAAGCTGATAGTTCAAATCCAATATTATGATATTTTGATATATGTATTTTTATAATTCGAATAAATGAAATAATAATAAATACTGTTCCAATTATTACATGAATTCCATGGAATCCAGTTATTATAAAAAATGTTGATCCATAAATTGAGTCCGCTATTGAAAATCTTGTTTCATAGTATTCTATTATTTGAATAATAGTAAAGTATACTCCTAAAATTATTGTGATTAATATTCTTTGTTTTGTTATATTAATTTTATTTATTAATATTGAATTATGAGCTCATGTAATAGATATACCTGATGATAATAAAATTATTGTATTAAGTATAGGTACTCTTATTGGATTTAATGGTTTAATTCCTTCAGGAGGTCAATTTATTCCTATTTCTATATTTGGGGATAATCTTCTATGAAAAAATGATCAAAAAAATGAAATAAAGAAAAAGATTTCTGATGTAATAAACAGGATTATCCCTGTTTTTATTATTATTATAATTTTTTTAGTATGATTTCCTTGAAATGTTGATTCTCGAGTGATATCTCGTCATCATTGAATTACACATGTAATAGTTATTATTGTTCCAATTATTATAAGTTCTTTATTTTTAAGTTTTATTCATGTTACTGTACCTATTATTATTGTAAAAATTCCTAATGATGATGTAATTGGTCAAGGTCTTAAATTAACTATATGGTATGGATGATTATTCATTTATATTTCTCTAGAATATAATGATGTTAATGTTATGAATACATATGACTGAATAATTGATACAGCCAATTCAAATGTTAATAAAATTATTAATATTAATATAATAATTAATATTATATTTTTATTTGAATTTCCTATAAGTGCTAAAATTATATGTCCTGCAATTATATTTGCTGATAATCGAACTGCTAATGATATTGGTCGAATTAAATTTCTAATTGTTTCAATTATGATTATGAATGGTATTAAAATTTTTGGAGTTCCTTTTGGAAGAAGATGACAAAATATTTTGTTGGTTTTTTTAATTGTTGCGTATATTATGAATGATATTCATATTGGTAATGATAGTGAGAGTGAGAATATTAAATGTGATGAGCATGTAAATACATATGGAACTAATCCTATTATATTGTTTATTATAATTATTATTATTAATGATATTATTATAATTGTTGATGATTTATAAGTTAAATTTGAATTTAATTCTATATTAATTTTTTTTAATATTTTTATTATTATAATTATATTTTTGTTAGGAATAATTCAAAAATTGTAAGGTATAATAATTATTATAATAATTATTCTTATTCAATTTAATGAAAATATTCCTGTGCATGGATCAAATGGTGAGAATAAGTTTGTTATCATTTTCAAATTATTATTATTGATTTTTTTTTTTTTTTGTTAATTTTATTATTTTTATTAAAGTATATTATTCTTATTGTTATGTAAAGGTTAAAGTTAAAAATGAATATTATAGTTAATCATCATATAGGTGATATTTGTGGCAATTAAAATCATTTTATATAACTTTAATTTGACAAATTAATATTTTTATTAAACTAGATTTTACATTAAGAGTATTTGCTAATTTACTTAATTTGGTTTAAGAGACCAATACTTGCTTATAAGAAACTTAATGAAATTTTCAATCAATTTATTAATGAATTAATATTAACTGATTCTAGTGTAATAGGTATGAATCTGTGATTTGATCCGCAGATTTCTGAACATTGACCAAAATATAATCCTGGTCGTGTAATTATTATTGTTCCTTGGTTGATTCGACCAGGAATTGCATCAATTTTAATTCCTAGGCATGGAATTGTTCATGAGTGAATTACATCTGACGATGAAATAATTATACGAATTTTAATATTGTATGGTAAGATTATTCGGTTATCATTTTCAATTAATCGGAATTCATTGTTATTATTTAATATTTTTATATATGAGTCAAATTCGATTTCTTTGTAATCGTAATATTCATAGGATCAGAATCATTGGTGTCCTACAGCTTTTACTGTTATTATAGGATTATTTATTTCTTCAAGTAAGTATAAAATTCGAATTGATGGGAATGCAATAAAAATTAATAAAATTGCTGGAATAATTGTTCAAATTAATTCAATTATTTGTCCTTCAAGTATAAATCGGTTAGAAATGTTATTAATTAATAATGAACTTATTATAAATATAACTGAAATAGTAATTATTGAAATAATTATTATTCTATGATCATGAAATATAATTAGTTGTTCTATAATTGGTGATAATGAATCTTGAAAAATAAATATATTTCAGTTTATAATTTTCAAAAGAATAATAAATTCATAAGTGAGGTTTAATTTCATTGCATAATTCTGCCATATTGAAATTTTGTTAATATAGGTAATTCATTATAACAATGATTTTTTGGTGGATAATTTTGTATTCACTCAATTGATGATTTATTAAAATTTAAAATTAATATTTTTCGTTTTGAAATTATTCTTTCTCATAAGATTGAAATTATTAATATAATTCTTAATAATGAGATAATTCTACCAATTGATGAAATTATATTTCAGTTGGTATATAAATCTGGGTAATCAGAATATCGACGAGGTATACCCATAAGTCCTAAGAAATGTTGAGGAAAAAAAATTAAATTTACTCCAATAAATATTAATGAAAATTGAATTTTTAATCATTTTGGATTTAAAGTTAATCCTGTAAATAGTGGGAATCAAAAAATTAATCCTGCTATAATTGCAAATACTGCTCCTATTGATAATACATAATGGAAGTGTGCTACAACATAATATGTATCATGTAGTACAATGTCAATTGAAGAATTTGATAAGATAATTCCTGTTAATCCTCCTAATGTAAAAAGAAATACGAATCCTGATGCTCAAATTAATGGGATTGTTTTTTTAATAGAAATTCCATTTATTGTTGCAAGTCATCTAAAAATTTTAATTCCTGTTGGAATTGCAATTACTATTGTTGCTGAAGTAAAATATGCTCGTGTATCAATATCTATACCTACGGTAAATATGTGATGAGCTCATACTAAGAATCCTAGTAATCCAATTGATATTATTGCATAAATTATTCCTGTATATCCAAATGATTCATTTTTTCCTGATTCATTGTTGATAATATGTGAAATAATCCCAAATCCTGGTAAAATTAAAATGTAAACTTCTGGATGACCAAAAAATCAAAATAAATGTTGATATAAGATAGGATCACCTCCTCCTGATGGATCAAAGAATGATGTATTAAAGTTTCGGTCTATTAGTAATATAGTAATAGCTCCAGCTAATACTGGTAATGATAAAAGTAATAAGATTGCTGTAATTAAAACTGATCATACAAATAATGGTATTTGATCTATTTTTATTTCATATGTTCGTATATTTATAATAGTTGTAATAAAATTTAATGCACCTAAAATTGATGAAATTCCTGCTATATGCAATGAGAAAATTGTTAAGTCCACTCTAACACCTGAATGAGCTATATTTGAGGATAGAGGAGGATAAACTGTTCATCCTGTACCTCTTCCTATTTCAATAATTGAGCTATTTAATAGAAGTATTAATGATGGAGGTAAAAGTCAAAATCTTATGTTGTTTATTCGTGGAAATGATATATCAGGAGACCCAATTATTATTGGAATTAATCAATTCCCAAATCCACCAATTATAATTGGTATAACTATAAAAAAAATTATAATGAATGCATGAGATGTAACTACTACATTATATATTTGATCATTATTAATAAATGATCCTGGATGGGAAAGTTCTATTCGAATAATTAATCTTATTATTATTCCTAATATTCCAGATCATAACCCAAATATAAAATATAAGGTTCCAATATCTTTATGATTAGTTGATAATAATCATTTATTCATTAAGATGTCTGATAAGGTAATAAATTGTAAATTTATTTATGAATACGAAATTATTCTCTTAATAAATCTTATAGTTTATTTAAAATAATGTATTGCAAATACAAGGAAGATAATTAATTATTTAAGATTTATTAAATCTTAAATTAATATTAATAACTTTGAAGGTTAACAGTTTAATTAACTTAAAATCTTAAGTTAAAATTTCGTTATTATTATTGGATAAAATAAGTTTAGATTAATTAATAATATTATAAATTTTAATTTAATTTTTATTTTACTTATTAAATTTAATTTTATTGATATTAAATTAAATATTAGTATGGAAATAGTAGTATTTATATAGTAATATATTGTTAATATTGAGGTTAAAATTAAATTAATAATTATGATGTATTCGTTATTTTTTAATATTAAATCTATTATTATAACTTTAATTTGAAATCCTATTAAAGGTGGTAAACCACCTAATGAAATTATACAAAATGTTAATATTAGTTTTTTTAAGTTATTTTTTTCAATTATAATTATTTGATTTATATAATTAATTTTAAATTTAGTTATAATAATTATAATTCTAGTTATTATTAATGAATAAATTATTATTATTTGAATTCATAGTAAGTTTATTGGTAATGAATAAATTATTATTCTTAAATTAAAGATTGATGAAAAGGTTAAAAGTTTTTTTATAGATGATTGATTTAATCCATTAATTGAACCAATTAATATGGATAAATAAACAAATACTATTAAATTTTCTTTAGTATATCTTAATATAATTAAGGGAGATAATTTTATGATTGTTGATAAAATTAAAATTGATTCATAAGATAAGCCATCAATAGTTCTTACTACTCAATTATGAAATGGTACTCTTCCTAATTTTATAATTAATGAACAATTTATAATTGAATTAAAATTATTTAATTTCATTATAATTATTATTAATGATATTATAATTAACATTGATCCTAATGATTGAATAATAAAGTATTTAATTGAAAATTCAGAATTTAAAATTGATTTTATAGAAATTAATGGTAAGAATGACATTAAATTAATTTCTATACCAATTCATATTATTATTCATCTTATAGATGAAAAAGATACTATTACCCCCATAATAGTTAATCTGATGAATAAAATGTTTGATGAATTAATAAAAATTAAAAAGAAGATTTTATCTATAATTAGGGTATGAACCTAATAGCTTAGTTTTAGCTTATCTTTTTGTAAATTAGTGTATGAAGCACTTAAATTTTTGAAATTTAAAGTTAAGTTTAATTCTTTATTTTACAATAAAGGTAAATTATATTACATCTTTTATTCTATCAAAATAATCCTATATTCAGGCACTTTATTTATATGAAAGTTAATAAAAATAGAAAATAATTTTATATCTATTTTTACAAATTTATTATATAATAATGTCCCCCAGCATTATTAAAT